ACTAATGGTACGTAAATGTAACTCCTTGTTCAAAGAACTATTCAGAGTGCCTCGAGCTCCTTTTAAAACTTGTTGGAAAACCTGTTGTCGGACTTGCTGAACCGCCCTTTGGTGGTCAAAACGAATGGTTTCATTTTTGTAATTTTCTAATTCTTCCAAAGTCTTATAAGTGGACTTAATCAAATTCAATTTTTCTCGTTCTATCTCCGAGTATCCATTCACTCGAAATTGATCCGCTTCCCTTTCGACTTTCCGTAAGCGAGCCCGGGCTTTTTCCAGCCGTTGAATGGCCCCCCCCTGCAGTTCCTCTGAATTTCGAATAGTATTCAGGATCTTCCGTTTTCGATTATCTAATAAATCACTTAATGAAAGTAGATTATCTTTCCATTCATCTCAAAACTTACATGATCCCTTCCCGAACCAAACATGAATTTTTTGATTCATTTGGCTCTCACACTCAATTACTTCAACTTTTTAAGTATGGGGGCAATTCCCATATCTTTTTTTTTTAATGTAATGAGCCTATCCTCTACCTCTCTTCTCTATTCATATTCCAAGATGTCGCGACTAATCACTAATCCAAGACCAGAATAGTTTGAGGACTCTTCTGACGGAACAAAACAAAAATATTGAATTGTCAGCAAAGTTGTTTCTTTTTTTCGTCAAATCCAAAGAATTCTTCTTACTTTATATTATACACAGGTCACCGATTCAGCATAAAAAGCGGTTGATTGAAATATTTCAAATATTTTGCATTCCAATATTCCAATAAAAGAATAAAAGAAAAGGCTCAAATAATTTTATCGACATGAGTGTTTTATATCGAAAAAAAACAAATTCCAATTATTCATTTTGCAAACATTTCTATTCTATATTAATAGAGTAGTAGAAAGAGTACCATGCTGCGTCTGGACTTCAAACAGTTTTGTTTAGCTTTAACCATGTTAATGACCCCACACTATTGGTTTGGTTGATAGAGAATCAAAGTAGATTTACCAATGAATCACGAAATGCTATGGTTCTTAAATATGATTTGAAATTGATTCAGAAGTAATTCGCGGAATCGTGCACCTTTTTCGATCTAGTTATAATGAAAAAAAGTACAGCTGGTTGGATCCAGCCTATTCTTGAAATAAACAACTCGCACGCACTCCCTTTCCAAAAAAGATCAATACACCAAGGACTACACTTAGATTTATTGGATTTGTTGCTAAAATATCGGTATTAAACCCGAAACTCCCGGCAAATGACCAGCGAACCAAGGAAACGAAAGAATCGGTTATATTTTTCATATTATCTCCTCTTTTAGATAGACTAAAAAAAAATACGTAATTTGCATATTTATAGGATTAAACAAAGGGATTCGCAAATAAAAGCGCTAATGCTACAACCAGTCCATAAATTGTTAAAGCTTCCATAAAAGCCAGACTAAGCAATAAAGTACCTCGTATTTTTCCCTCCGCCTCGGGTTGTCTCGCGATACCTTCTACAGCTTGACCCGCAGCAGTACCTTGACCTACTCCAGGTCCAATAGAAGCAAGCCCGACGGCCAACCCAGCGGCAATAACAGAAGCGGCAGAAATCAGTGGATTCATGATAAGTTCCTCACACTAAAATAAAGAAATAGTTAATGATACAATCGTCCAATGAATTATGACTTAATTATTCCATCGCTAAGATTCATCCAGTCGAAATAACTAAGAACTCGGAATTGAAGTAATAATAATATTAGTATTAAACCATAAAAGCGACTTCGATATCTCTTTTTTAGTTCCGATCCACAGGATTTTTGTGAATCCATACAACTTTTGTTCTTCCATTTCTTCTTTCCAAACCCTTTTTTAATTCTTCGTTCGTTAGTTTTCTTTATTTCATCGCTTTATTCATTCACATTCAATTCACAGGCAAAGACGAAACCGAAGAATTTCTATTAGAATCTCTATCTAAGTTCACAATAGTAGGGCGGATTAGATATATCTTTAGTTGATATATAACTATCAATATCTAATATCATATATACATGTCTTTCTTCCATAACGTAAACCAACTATTCATATCTTCATATCTTAGATTCAAACTATTCGTATCTTAAAGTCAATCGTATTCTAGAATCTTTCTTGGAACCATACACAAGAGTTGGCTTAGAGTCATTAGATCCCATATACCCAATTCTGTTCCCCTCTCCCAATCAACCCATTTTTTATGAATCTCGTTTGGCGAATCATTGCATAGAAATAAACATAAGTATTTTATTCCGGTAAGGTCATTCACTTTAATTATTTAATTATTTATTAATATTTTCTTTTGGTCAATCGTTGAATTGAATAAAATCAACTAAAATGGGAATCATTCTAGAAAGCATCTTTCTTTTTCTTTTTTTTTTTTTAATCACACACCGTGTAAATTGTGATACTATGATACTATAAGAATTTTTATATTAAGAATTTTTATTCAAATAATGACTCCTTATATTTGAATTGAATGAACAAAACAATAGAATGATAATATTCATTGGCAGGAGTATGATATAATAAAGCCAAACATGAATTTTAGGAAAAAGATCTTTTTGATCTCTTTCCTTTTTTACAATTCCCCAATATCTGAATTTTTTTTTTTCTATGACTCTTGGTCGTATATCCCGTATTTGTCTATTTCTATTTGTATATTGATGTTTCCTAAGTGGATTATCTTTAGTTACGCATACACTGCGTTATTCTAAGCTAAAAAAAAAAAAAGAGACTATTTCGAAAACTAGTCAATGATGGCCCTCCATGGATTCGCCTATATAAGCCGCCGCTAAAGTTGCAAAAATAAGAGCTTGAATACCGCTTGTAAATAATCCAAGGAACATCACAGGTATAGGAACCACTAAAGGTACTAAAGAAACAAGAACAACAACTACTAATTCATCAGCTAATATATTCCCGAAAAGTCGAAAGCTAAGTGATAAAGGTTTTGTGAAATCTTCTAAAATGTTAATGGGTAAAAGAATTGGAGTCGGTTGAATGTATTTACTGAAATAACCTAATCCCTTTTTAGAAAGACCTGCATAGAAATATGCTACTGACGTGAGCAAGGCTAAAGCAACGGTAGTATTGATATCATTCGTAGGTGCAGCTAACTCCCCATGGGGTAACTGTATTATTTTCCAAGGTAAAAGAGCACCGGACCAATTCGAAACAAAAATAAATAGAAACATAGTTCCAATAAAGGGAACCCATGGACCATATTCTTCTCCAATCTGAGTTTTGCTCACGTCTCGAATAAATTCAAGGACATATTCGAAGAAATTTTGACCGGCAGTCGGAATAATTTGTGGATTCCGAACAGCTATAAGGGCTGAACCTAATAAGATAGCAATTACAACCCAAGAAGTAATAAGTACTTGGGCATGGACTTGTAAACCTCCTATTTGCCAATAGAAATGTTGGCCTACTTCCACACCAGATATATCGTATAACCCTTTTAGTGTGTTACTGGAACATGATATAACATTCATATTGCCCTCTAACAGAAATAGAACTTTAAAAAGAATTATTTTGATTCAACCCTCTCCCTTTCGACTTGTATACTTTAATTAGAATTATCCGTTTTGAATACCCGCTAATCACATAATATCCACAGTTTTTTTTTTAATTTCTTTTCTTTTATGCGATTCAAGAAGAGTAACCGATTCCAAAAATCCATGGAGTTACCAAAAAAATTTATTTATCTTATTATTAATTGAGGATTTCGTATATAGCTAGAACGACCCTCACAAATTGCAAATACAAATTTATTAAGAATTAATCGGATTGAAGCTATAGCGTTATCGTTTGCTGGAATCGAAATATCTGCGAGATCGGGGTCACAATTTGTATCGATTAAACAAATTGTTGGAATTCCCAAAGCGATACATTCTCGAAGAGCCGTATATTCTTCTTGCTGATCAACGATGATTACAATATTCGGTACCCCCGTCATATATTGAATCCCGCCCGAATACGTTTGCAAGCGTGATAATTGTCTCTTCAGGATAGCTGCATCTCTTTTTGGAAGACGGTTGAGTCTCCCCGTCTTTTGTTCCGCTCTCAAATCCCTGAACTTATGAAGTCTCGTTTCGGTAGTGGACCAATTCGTTAACATACCACCGAGCCTTTTTTTATTAATATAATATAATGACACCGGGTTCTTATTGCAGCTCGTGCTACTAAATCCGCTGCTTTATAACAAGCTTCTGATAAAAAACGAGCAGTTCTTGTCAGATTTGTAATATGAATACCTTTATGTTTTGTATGTTTTGCTGAGATATAAGGTGACATTCTAGGATTCCATTTCCTAGTAGCATGACCAAAAGGAATTCCTGCTTCCATCATCTCTTTAAAATTGATATTCCACTATCTTCTTGCCATTTCTCCCCATACTTCCTCTTTTTTTATCAAAAAAAGATTTGATAAAAAAAAGAGACGAGGTGCCCTGAAATAAATAATTGTTCCAATGGAACCTTCTCTTCTACCAGAGATTGGCCATTGATACACAATCCAGGCCATTCATTACTTTCTATTCGTTATTATCTTTCTTTTCTTACTATTAAGAAATCAAAGGATCAAAAATAGTTAAGAGAATCCGCTCCTTAGGACTCATTAAATCCTCTAAATAATTGTTCTGATGTATCATGTAAAGTCTTTGAAATGCAAAAGTCTAATAATTCTCTGTGGTGTAAGAAAATATCTATCATCCCCCCCCCGAATAAATTCTTTTTTTTTTGTTTCAAAAAGAATATTGTTATGCTGCCGTGAACAGTGCACTAATGCTTTGAATCCGGTACCAACGGGTATCATCCCCCCCAGAACAACGTTCTCTTTCAGGCCTTTCAACCAGTCGATACGACCCCGGAGAGCTGCTTTTGCTAAAACCCGAGCGGTTTCTTGAAAACTTGCTTCAGATATAAAACTTTGAGTATTCAGAGATGCTCTCGTTATTCCCAATAATATAGCTCGATAACAGATCGCTTCTTCCAAAGCACGCCCCGTTCGCTCCGCTCGTAACAATCCAATAAGTTCGCCGGGTAAAAAAATATTAGACATTCCATCTTCTGAAACCAACACTTTTGATGTTATTTGACGTACAATAATTTCGATATGTCTATTATGGATTTGGACCCCCTGGGATCGATAAACCTTTTGGATCTTATTAACCAAAGAGATACGACTTTGCACTATAGTTAGCTCAGCACCAATTAAGAATCCCCAAGGAATCCCAAGAATTCTTGTTATACGCGCGTTCCAACCCTCAACTCTTTTTTCTAGGTTCATCGATATTGAATCAATCGAACGCACTTCTAACACTTGTTCTACTTTTGGAAGACCCTGCGTTATATCACCAGATCTTGATTTTTCATATATAAATGTAATTAATGTATCTCCTTCATAAAGGATTTCTCCATAATGCCCATGAACTGTTGCTCCTGGAGTAGCCAAATAAGGCTTAGCTGATCTTATTACTACAGAGCCAGCTTGAACAATTAAAACTTGACCTGATTTGAGGTGTGGTCCATTTGTTGCTATACATATATTTTCACAAATAAGCTGCCCAAGACTCATTATTGTGGACATTTCCTCACAATAATTATGATGGATAAAATACCAATTCAAATTAAATGGATTCAAAACAATCTTACTGTCTGGATCAGGATTATAAATTCTCTCGTTTTCATCCATTAAATAAAATTTACGTACTTGAAAAGTCTGTTTTAAATTATCAAGTTTCAAATAGTTAGTTACCGAAATCGGATTATAAGTTATTAAATAGTAAAATGAATAAAAATTCGCAATTTGAAGGACTGTTCCTAAGGGTCCCAACGAATTCCTAATTGGAATTAGAGGATCTTTTTGGATGTGAATTGATTGCTTTATCACATTATGATATTTGATATCGTTGAATGGACCCATTCGAAAACAATTAGATGATGACAAAATTATCAAAGATTGGCATTCCTTATTTCTATTCAACAAGGTATGAATAGTTCCTTCATTTTGGCTAAGTGATTGTTGAACCCTTGCCTTGAAATAAATGGAGTAAAACGGATTTATATTGGTGCGATCTGGACCATTATCAGAGATCAATCCTGGACTTGACGGAGCATTCCTTTTTCTGATATACGAAATATGGGATTGCACTAAGTCGATTCTTAGGAAATCTCGAATCATACCATTTGTACTTACTTCAACAAAAGAAACACGGACCTCTTCGACGGAAGAACTTTTTTTGTCTTGGTCCCAATTCAAGACTAAACAAGTTCGAACTAATTGAATACTTGTGTCAGAAATACCCCGAAAGGGTTTGCCCTTTCCATAAAGGATATAATTGACAACTCGAAGGTGCATATTATCCTTTTCCCGCAGCAGATCCTGGGGGAAGAGTGTTGCTAAATTGATACCGTTCGCTATTTCATATGTGACTACGGGTCGAACCAAAACAAAATGCTTTTTCTTGGTAGGTGTGATCCGTTGGACATAGATCCATTTTTTCAATTTTTTTGATTCCCGGGTGGATTCCTTAAGTTCTTTTTTTCCCGTTTCCGGCGGTATCAAGATGCCACTGTGTCGGGATATCTTATCCGTTTCCCCAGGAAAATGGATATCCCCAGAAAAAATTTTTAGTTCAATCTTTTTTTTTTTTTTCTCCACTCGGACCAATCCGCCCACTTGGCTTCTTCTATTTAAAGCGATTCGGGTATCTACTCCAATGATACTATTATTCCGTACCATTACGTAAGAAGATTCGGGTAAAATATGCACTTCCTCGGGAATGAAAAAAAAGCGATCAATTTTCATTTGAAATTTTGGCTTAATTTTTTTGACTCCTCGATACTCAATCAAGTCCTCTTTTTTGACGATTGAATGCGCCCCTATAGTCCCATATTTAGTAATTCCTGAATTCTTTCTTCTGTATCGAGGATCATCAAAATAAGCAAGAATACTATTTTTACGGAAAATACCCTTTATGGGTATTTCAATCGAGATACCTGAATGGGGCATTAGTTCTTTCTCTTGTTCTTGAATGGATTGGAACGGAATGCGAAATTGATTTTTTCGCCTTTTTGCCAATAAATCAGAATTCTTGTGGAAAATTGCAGGATGTATGAGATTACAATGACCAATACCTATGATTCGATTAAATCCCGAATAATCAAAAATACCATCTTCTTTTTTATCAGAAAAATCTGACCTAACTAATTGGTGTCTCACTTGATCATTATTCACTGAGAGGCTAGAAATAGATCTTCGTTCGACAGAATGAGAATGGATGTTCAGTTGATCTTGATCCTTGTGGAGTGAAAAAGAAACTACACCGGATCTGCACGAACCTCCTGATAATATCCATAAATGACTTGTTTTTGGTAAGAGCCGGACATTACTATATTGAAATTCGGGTGCATGGTACACGTCGGTACTCCAGTGCATTTCTCCCTCTGAGTCAGAATAAATATGTTTTCGAACCCTCTCCTTAAAATTCAAA